TCTTTTCAAAATCTTTATTTTAAATTTTATACACGTCTCTTTTTAGGAGACCTACATCCATTATGTGGCATAGGGGTTATATCCCGTATACTATTTAATAGTATACCACTTCTACGAATAGCTCTTAATGCTGCATCTCTTCCGAGACCGGGACCTTTTATCATAACTTCTGCCCGTTGCATGCCTTGATCCGCTACTCGTCGAATAGCATTCCTTGCTGCCATATGTGCAGCAAATGGTGTACCCCTTCGTTTACCTTTGAATCCATAATATCCAGCTGATCCTGAAACAATGACAAGACCTTGTAGATCTGTAATAGTAACCATAGTATTATTAAAGCTAGCCTGAATATGGATAACGCCAGTTTTTATTTTTCTCTTCGGTGCTTTATGTACACGTCTACCCGTTGCAATTTGTCCTTTTCCCCTTCCAATTTGTCCTTTACGCGACGACACTTTTCGTATAGGTTTTGCCATATATCCGGTTTTTTATTCATACGTTTTTCCCCCTTGTTCATAGTTTTTTCCTCCTAAAATAATACAAATTTTTTAGATAAAAAAATGAAAATGAGGTCTTTTTGTTCATATATATAATAATAAAAATGAAATCTTTTTGTTCATATAAAAATGGTTCCTATAAAAAAAATGAAATCATATATATCATATATAAATTTTAATTTTTAAAAAGTGAAATTATTAAATCATTTTCTATTAACTATTAATACAATACATAGAATTAATCGGTTAATTAAATAAATAAAATATTCAAGAATGAATATTGGTCAGGAATTCATATAATATTGGAGATCGAGAATTCATAAGAATTAATATTCGAGATTGAATTATATTAATTATAATTGGAATTCTTATCCCTGTCTTTGTTTATGTTTTGGATTGGAACAAATTACTATAATTCGCCCTCGCCTGCGGATTAATCGACATTTTCCACAAATTTTACGAACGGAGGCCCCTATTTTCATATCTATATTTGTAATTTCTTAACTTAATAAGTTAATCCTAAATCTATTTATTAGAAGAAAATAAGGTTTCCTTACATTTTGAACGTCTAATTGTACCCTTCTTCCCCAAAATATTGTTGAAATTAAAAAACAGTCTAATTAAATTGAATGATTTATGCTTCCTTATTCAGATGTCAGAAAGATTACCATACATAACATAAGACTTCTCCGCCGATTTTTTCTAATCGAGCTTCTCGATCTGTCATTATACCTCTAGAAGTTGAAAGAATTACAATCCCCATGCCTCCTAAAATTCTCGGTATTTGTTGATAATTAGAATATATTCGTAGACCAGGTGTACTGATCCGTTTTAAATTTAAAAAGGTTTTATATGATCCTTTCCTATTTCTTCTATACCGTAGAGTTAAAACTAAATAATATTTGTCGCTTTCCCTATGTTTTCTGACGTTTTCAACAAAACCCTCTCGTAAGAGTATTTTCACAGTGTTTTCGGTGATGTTAGTAAATGGTATTTGAACCATTCCTTTTCTATTCATGTCAGCATTTCGTATATAGGTTATTATGTCAGCGATGGTGTCCTTACTCATGATAAACGAAAATGATTGTTGCCCCTTACTTTCGATATAATCAACATGCTCCTTTTTCGATTTTTTTATTTAGATTATCAAATATTAATATGAAATAGATAATAATATGCTATTTCTAATACTTATAATCATGACTACAATAATGACTACAAAAGGAAAAGGGATATGTGTGAGATATAATATATTAATTTATCTATTTTATTTTTATTAAAAATAAAAATATCCATATCACGGTTTTGTCTTATAGTCTTATAATACCTCGGGTGCTAATGAAACTATTTTAGTAAAATTTAACTGTCTCAATTCCCGGGCGATTGCACAAAAGATTCGAGTTCCTTTTGGGTTTCCTTCTTTATCAATGACAACTGCAGCATTATCATCATACTGAATTATTATACCGTTGCTACGTTTGAGTTCTTTACAAGTACGTACAATTACAGCTCTGATCACTTCTGATCTTTCTAAGGTCGTATTTGGTACTGCTTCCTTGATTACAGCAACAACAATGTCACCAATATAAGCATATCGTCGATTACTAGCTCCTAGGATTCGAATACACATCAATTTGCGGGCTCCACTGTTATCAGCTACATTCAAATAGGTTTGAGGTTGAATCATATCATTTTTTTGTTCTTTCAGTCCAAAAATGGAAGTAAAAAAAATATTCTGTGTTCAAAAATAAAGAACCCACAATTGCATTTTTTTGTTTTCATCCTAAAGACCTCTTTCCTTTGGTTCTAATTATTATCCCGAAATAATGAATTGAGTTCGTATAGGCATTTTGGAGGCTGCTATTGAAATAGCCTTTCTGGCTATATTTTCTGAGACCCCGCCCATCTCATAAAGTATTTTCCCAGGTTTAACGACAGCTACCCAATATTCGGGAGATCCTTTTCCCGAACCCATACGCGTTTCGGTAGGTCTTACTGTAACCGGTTTGTCTGGAAATATGCGGACCCATATTTGTCCACCTCGGCGGACATTTCGTGACATTGCTCGCCGTCCTGCTTCTATTTGTCTAGATGTGATCCAAGCGGGCTCAAGTGCTTGAAGCGCATATCTTCCGAAGCAAATATGATTACCCCGATAGGATATTCCTTTCATTCTTCCTCTATGTTGTTTACGAAATCTGGTTCTTTTGGGGTTATAGTTGATGGTTGTTTATCAATTCCATCTCTATTACAGAACCGTACATGAGATTTTTCATCTCATACGGCTCCTCGCGAATGAAGCGATTCAAATATATATAAATCGATTTAACCGAATAATATACACTAAGATACATATGTTTAATGAATAATAGAATCGCGGGATTTTATGAGATTTCATAGAATCTATTGGTCTATTAGAAATTTGTATATCTTGTTTTGATAGATAACTAAATATGTATTCTTATAGTTATAGACAATTTTTGCTATCTGTATATACCTAGATTAGATAATGTTGTTTTGTTATCTTATAAGGTTCTAACGAATATTTTTTTTTCTTTTATTATCATATCAGTCGGGTTGGCAAAAATCAAAAAATTTCAATAAAATTTTCGCGGGCGAATATTTACTCTTTATTATCAAATTCAGATGTAATGTAGGACACAACTCTTCTAAAATAAATGGATTCCTTTTTGGTTTGTTCCGCCATCCCACCTAATAAATAATTAAGATTTGTTTAAAAAAAATCTTAGATATTCGCAGGTTTCGTCGTTCCCATCGCTTCTCGATTAATGGTTAGGTCTGAATTCTACAATGGAGCCTCTCTAATTCCCTAATAATAATAAGATTTTATTTAAATACGATTTATTTTCCTTTTTCTTGAATCAACTTTCTCAGTTTTTATTGATTCAGAGCTCTTGATTGGTTTGTGTTAAGAATATATTCATTTATATATGGATTAATTCATATTGATGCTTTATTACACTACCTTTTATGAGATGACCCATAGACCTTTACATATTAGAATTCTATATCATATATTTTTTCTCTCTTTCTTTCACCCCTTCATTTATCTGTATATTCTTATTGCTTTACAACTCATAATCAGACAGATTCATTTTTCTTTCTTTTTTTATACCTTTTTTATTTATACAATATTTGAGTTGCTATAATTATATCACCAATATATCATATCTTTATTTAGATTTTTTGTTTTGACTAGTTCTTTAGATCTAGATAATCCGAAGCGATGAGTTGGTTATTAGTTTTTTTTTAATTAATTCATACTACGTAATTAATACTACGAGTCGGTTTCTTTTTTTTTTTTTTTTTTTTTAACCACTCTAAAAAACTAACGAGTCGCACACTAAGCATAGCATCAATATTAAATTATTAATTGAATTTTTTATTCAATTTAATCTTATAAAATTTATCATTTTTTTTCCAAAAAAAATGGAATAATTTGTAATTTTTTGTTTTATAGAAACATGAAATGTTAAGAAATGTTAAAGATAAGAAAAAGTTTGTTATTCTTTGTTTAGAAATATCCAAACTTTGATCCCTAATATCCCATAAATAGTTCGAACTGTATAGGAACAATAATCAATTTTAGCTAGAATGGTTTGTAGGGGAACCCTACCTTCTCTTATCCATTCGACACGTGCAATTTCTTTTCCGTCGATACGTCCTGCAATTTGTACTTGAACTCCTTTTGTACCTGCTTGTTCAGTTAATTCAATAGCTTTTTTCATTGCTTTACGAAACGAAACTCTATTCTTTAATTGTTCGGCTATAAATTCTGCAAGAATATTAGGGTGTTTATAAGCATTTGCAATTCTTGTAATAGCAATATTAAGTTTTCGGTTCACACAATTCAGTTTTTTTTGCATATTCGTCTGTAATTCTTCGATTCTTCGAGGCTTATCTTCCATTAATAACTTTGGAAATCCCATATAAATTATAACGTGAATCAGATCGATTCTTTTTTGAATCTTTATCCGTCCAATTCCTTCAATACCAGAGGATACTCTTATATTTTTTTGTATATAATTTTTGATACAATCTCGTATTTTTTTATCTTCTTGTAGATTCTCGGAATAATTTGTTGGTTGTGCAAACCAAAGAGAATCATGACTTTGAGTTGTACCAAGTCTGAAACCAAGCGGATTTATTTTTTGTCCCATAATTCCCCACTACTATACAAAAAATGATATGTCTTATTTGTGTATTTTTTTTTCTAAAAATATATCTTTCTAACTCATTGACTTAATTCATTGAAATTTATATTGTGACTAGCATTTGCTATTGCAAAATAAACCAATCAAAAAAATCGAATAAGATATGCAACTCAAAAAAGTATAAGTTCAAGACATACAACCTTTTCTTTATGCACAAATCTCATCAATTACTATTCGTGCTTTGTGTTGTGAACAGACATGAAATTTTTTAACCAAAAGATTATACTTCTGTATATTGGTTCTTCTTTATCATAAAATTTGATTTTCACATTTTAACTAAAAAATGAATAAACATTTATTTAATTTATTAATTATATAATATAAATTCAAATTCATTTTTTTTATTTATATTATATATAATATAATAATCTAATTTAAATAGAATTTGAATTTATATATAAATTCAAATTCTATTTAAATTTTTTTTTTTAATATTATATAAATTTAAATATATAAATGAAATGATTTTCATAATGTAATGATTTTCATCTTATTTTTTTATTATTATTAATGTTAACGACGAGATCTATTATCATTTTTTGTATGTCCTCGGAAGTTTAGAGTAGGTGAAAATTCTCCCAATTTGTGGCCTACCATACGATCTGTTATATAAATAGGTAAATGCTCTTTTCCATTATGGATAGCAATGGTATGGCCAATCATTGTGGGTATAATGGTAGATGTTCTGGACCAAGTTATTATTATTTCTTTTTCTGCTTTTGTATTAAGCTTCTTTATTTTTCTTAACAAATGATTCGCTACAAAAGGATTTTTTTTTAGTGAACGTGTCATAGTTTATTTTTATATTCTATACTTTTTTATTTTT